GTACGAGATGAAATTCTCATATACGGCTCTCAGAGGGGGAGTCTTTCTTGAGTTACCTATCTCAATAAAGTATATGATTGGTTCGAGGAACGTCTCGAGATTCAAGCGATTGCAGATGATATAACTAGTAAATATGTTCCTCCTCATGTCAACATATTTTATTGTCTAGGGGGGATTACACTTACTTGTTTTTTAGTACAAGTAGCTACGGGTTTTGCTATGACCTTTTACTATCGTCCAACTGTTACAGAGGCTTTTTCCTCTGTTCAATACATAATGACTGAGGCCAACTTTGGTTGGTTAATTCGATCAGTTCATCGATGGTCAGCAAGTATGATGGTTCTAATGATGATCTTGCACGTATTTCGTGTGTATCTTACGGGTGGTTTTAAAAAACCCCGCGAATTAACTTGGGTTACAGGAGTGGTTCTGGCTGTATTGACCGCATCTTTTGGCGTAACTGGTTATTCCTTACCTCGGGACCAAATTGGCTATTGGGCAGTAAAAATTGTAACAGGCGTGCCTGAAGCTATTCCTATAATAGGATCGCCTTTGGTAGAATTATTACGTGGAAGCGCTAGTGTGGGCCAATCCACTTTGACTCGTTTTTATAGTTTACATACTTTTGTATTGCCTCTTCTTACTGCCGTATTTATGTTAATGCATTTTCCAATGATACGTAAGCAAGGTATTTCGGGTCCTTTATAGAGAAGGCAGATCCTAGATATTTGTAATTTATCATATCGGGGAGGAACAAGAGTCTTTCATTGCTACAAATATGGATTATTTAAAAATAAGGCATGTTATTTGGATACTTCTATTCAACTCTGAAGTATTGTTTATTTGATACGAATCGAATAGTTGAAGTATATTTTCCTAAAAGAGGATGGATTATGGGAGTGTGTGACTTGAACTATTGATTGGCCCATGCGGATATATGATTTTATCCGCCACGTTGGAATTCACAACCCAATGTGTCTCCGCATCCAACCATCACGTCAGTCCCTTTATGTAGCATAGGATAGGCCGGTTCGCTTGAGGAGAATATTTTCTATGATCATACCCGAATCATGTCATGCATGAACAGGCTCCGTAAGATCCCTAAAATAAGCGATGTGGAATGATCCAATGTTCTATTTATTCCACTTTGTTTGATTTTTCTTTTTTTTTTTTTTTAGTCATTTTCTTATAATGAATTGATAGTATTAGTATTTCGTATTAATTTGATAGTAATCTTAGTAAGTTTTTTTTAGTATGTAGATGCATTCATTTCCTCTGCATCGACCCTGATCTATGATACTATCGGAGTGAAATAAGGGATCTAAGGAAGAACAGGGGCTATACTTTATTAGTAACAAGTAAAAACTTTGTATTTTTGTATGTAATACAATCGAGATGTTGTGGGGATAAATACCAACCAAAAGACATGAGACAATCCAAAAAGCACTTGATCATGATCGAATTTGTAAGCCTACTTGGATATTGAGCATTTCCTTGTTGCCAGAACTGAATTCTTTGCAATGAATCATTGCAACTCGGGTAAATGGAATTTGATAAATCTTTTATTACATAGAGTCATTCTATATGTAGATATGTATGAAATATAGATCTTCTATGGATCTATTTCTGTAATTCTTTTTATTCTTGCTCGAGCCGGATGATAAAAAATTATCATGTCCGGTTCCTTTGGGGGATGGATCCACAAGGATTCACCTATCCAAATAACAAAGAAACCTGATTTGAATGATCCTGTATTAAGAGCTAAATTGGCTAAAGGGATGGGACATAATTATTATGGAGAACCTGCATGGCCCAATGATCTTTTATATATTTTTCCAGTAGTAATTCTAGGCACTATTGCATGTAATGTGGGCTTAGCAGTTCTAGAGCCGTCAATGATCGGTGAACCGGCGGATCCGTTTGCAACTCCGTTGGAAATATTACCCGAATGGTACTTCTTTCCCGTATTTCAAATACTTCGCACAGTACCCAATAAGTTATTGGGTGTTCTTTTAATGGTTTCAGTACCAATAGGATTATTGACAGTACCTTTTTTGGAGAATGTCAATAAATTCCAAAATCCATTTCGTCGTCCAGTAGCTACAACAGTCTTTTTGATCGGTACCGCAGTAGCTCTTTGGTTAGGTATCGGAGCAACTTTACCTATTGAGAAATCCCTAACTTTAGGTCTTTTTCAAATTGATTCAACCGTTAAATACCACGACATAGGTATCTAAGGAAGATCCCCTTCTGGATCTTCCTTAGATACATAAATCTTATTATGATCTATTCTGCAAATATATGGACCGTGTCGGAGATTAAAAACTCATTCTATTCTTTTTTATTTCTAAAAATGACAAAATTCCAATGGATTTAAAATGAAAACTTTTTCTTAGGTAAATTGATTGCAAAATGCTTCTGTAGAGTACCCAATATCTGTTTTACATCTTCTATGCGAAAATATTCCATTTTCATAAGATCTTCTTGGCTGTGACTCAAAAGGTCCAATAATGTATGTATATTGGACCTTTTGAGACAATTATAGGTCCTGGAAGACAATTCTGATTGGTCAATAAAAATACATGTCAATGGAATTCCTTTTTTGTTTTTCTTGAGATTAGTGAATCTGTCTTGAAAGGAAAAGGGTAGATTCCATCTGTTTTCATTTTCCTCGAAATTCATGTCCTCTTCCTCTGCATGTAGAAAAGGAATCAATAAATCAATCAAATTACGAGAAGCTTCATAAAGTGCTTCTTTAGGAGTTAAACTTCCATTCGTCCATATTTCTAGAAAGAGTATCTCTTGTTTTTCATTCCCATTCCCATAAGAATGAATACTATGATTCGCATTTCGAACAGGCATGGATACAATATCTATAGGATAACTTCCATCGTGAGAGTCGTTTGTGGATTTCATACGATATCCGCGATCTCTCTTGATTTGTAATTCAATACACAAATCAATTGGTTCTATCAGGTTAGCTATATGCTGTGTCGTGTCAACTATTTCTACAGAAGGCGGTGAGATGATATCTTGGGCTGTTATGTATTTGGGACCCCTGACGCAAATGGATGCGTCCCTAACTCCATAGAGATTACTTCTCAGTACAATCTCTTTCAAATTTATTAAAATCTCATGTACTGATTCTTCAATACCTGCTATCGTAGAATATTCATGCAGCACATTTTCAGATGTTGCACGTGTGATACATGTTCCTTCTATTTCTCCAAGTAAAGCCCTTCGCACGGCAATACCTATGGTATCGGCTTGACCTTTCATAAGCGGGGACAGAACGAAACGACCATAATAAAGACGCTTGCTGTCTACTCTGGATTCAACACATTTCCACTGTAGTGTTCGAGTGGATACTGCTACTTCTTCTCGAACCATACTATTATTTTTCTTTTATTTATGATTATTGGATCAGATCATTGAATCATTTATTTCTCTTGGAATCTCTTTAATTCTTATTTCTACACACGTCTTTTTTTAGGGGGGCGACATCCATTATGCGGCATGGGTGTTACATCACGTACGAAACTTAATAGCATCCCATTTCTACGAATGGCTCGTAATGCCGCATCTCTTCCGAGACCTGGACCCTTTATCATAACTTCTGCTCGTTGCATACCCTGATCAACTAATGTACGAATAGCATTAAATGCCGCGGCTTGAGCAGCATAGGGTGTTCCTTTTCTTGTGCCTCTGAATCCAGAGGTACCTGCGGAAGCCCAAGAAACTACCCGACCTCGTACGTCTGTAACAGTTACAATAGTATTGTTGAAACTCGCTTGAACATGAATAACTCCTTTTGGTATTCTACGTTCATTCTTATTTGAACCAATGCGTGCATTCTTACGTAAACCAATTTTTGCTATAGGTTTTGTCATATTTGATTATATCATATTCATAAGAATAAAATAAAAAGAAAGAAGAATCAGAAATCTACAGAAAGATACGGGGATATCCATTTCATATGAAAACGAATCCATTCTTCTTTCTTTTTACATGTACATGGGTTTTTCTTTTAAAAAGTTCTTGATTTAGAACTTGAGAAGGATTACCCCTGTCTCTGTTTATGTCTCGGATTGGAACAAATGACTATAATTCGCCCCCGCCTACGAATCAAGCGACATTTTTCACAAATTTTACGAACAGAAGCCCTTATTTTCATATTTAGAATTCCTTACCTTCATTCTGAATCTATTTTTTTGGAAACAAAAATAAGTTTATTGCATTTTTTAACTTCGAATTATATCCCTACGAAAAGGATGTTTAAAAGAATGATCTAATCGTTCGAATCTTTTTTGCGAAGTCTATAAATTATACGTCCCCTGGTTGAATCATAACGACTCATTTCTATTTTGACTCTATCTCCGGGTAGTATACGTATAAAACTGCGCCGGATTCTCCCTGAAATATAACCTAGAATTAGATCTTCATTATCTAACCGAACTCGGAACATACCGTTGGGAAGTGATTCAGTAATTAAACCCTCATGAATCAATTTTTGTTCTTTCATTCCAGGGAACCCCCTTTAAGTATCAACTAATAGAGGAAGAGTTCTATAATTCACTTCTCTTCTCTATTTTACAAATAGTAAGTTCGAGAGAAAATTAGGGTACCCGAGGAGAATCACCATATATAACACAAAATTTCTCCTCCAATTTTTTCTAGTCGAGCTTCTCGATCTGTCATTATACCTCGAGAAGTAGAAAGAATTACAATTCCCATTCCACCTAAAATCTTAGGAATTCGTTGATAGTTGGAATAGATTCGTAGACCAGGTCGGCTGATACGCTTTAAAATGATTTTATTACCTTTCCTAGTCTTTCTATGTCGTAAGGTTGAAACCAAGAAATTTTTTTGACTTTCTTGATGTTTTCGAACGTTTTCAATAAAACCTTCTCGTAAAAGTATTTTCACAATATTTTTAGTGATATTAGTAGATACTATTTGAACTCTTCCCTTTTGATCCATGTCAGCATTTCTTATAGAAGTTATTATATCGGCAATAATGTCCCTACCCATGACGAACTATAGTTATTGGTGCCTCCTCATTTTGATATAATCAACATGCTTCTTTTTTGTTTTATTTTTTATTGAAATTATTCAATTCTAAAAAATTATTAGAAATTTAAAGTATATGCATGAGACACAATCTATTAATCGGATCTATTTCAGATATTTGAATATTCTATTATAGGATATAGCCTATTTTCATCTATAATACTTCGGGTGCTAATGAAACTATTTTAGTAAAATTCAACTGTCTCAATTCCCGAGCAATCGCACCAAAAATTCGAGTTCCTTTTGGATTTCCTTCTTGATCAATGATAACCGCTGCATTGTCATCATATCGTATTATCATGCCGTTGTCACGTTTGAGTTCTTTACACGTACGTACAATCACAGCTCTAATTATTTCTGATCTTTCTAGAGGCATGTTGGGCACTGCTTCTTTGATTACAGCAACAATAACATCGCCAATATGAGCATATCGGTGATTACCAGTTCCTATGATTCGAATACACATCAATTCTTTAGCTCCACTGTTATCCGCTACATTCAAAAGGGTCTGAGGTTGAATCATATCATTTTTATTTGAATCTCTTATTTCAATGCAAGGGATAAGGGAAAAAAGAAATATTATCTGTCCAGAGATAAATAAATCCGTGGTTGTTTTTTCATTCTCAATACTCCTTTTTCTTTTACTTTTGTTTACCTATCCTGAAATAACAAATTGAGTTCGTATAGGCATTTTGCATGCAGCTATTTCCATAGCAGCTTTGGCTACAGTTTCTGATACTCCACTCATTTCATAAAGTATTCGGCCCGGTTTAACAACGGATACCCAATATTCGGGGGATCCCTTGCCCGAACCCATACGTGTTTCTGTAGGTCTTACAGTAACAGGTTTGTCGGGAAAGATACGTACCCATATCTTTCCACCACGACGCGCATATCGTGTCATTGCTCTTCGCCCTGCTTCTATTTGTCTAGCTGTGATCCAAGCAGGTTCAAGTGCCTGAAGAGCATATCTGCCAAAACAAATATGATTGCCTCGACAAGATATTCCCTTCATTCTACCTCTATGTTGTTTACGAAATCTGGTTCTTTTGGGGTTATAGTTGATGGTTGTTTCTGAATTCCATCTCTACTGCAGAGCCGGACATGAGAGTTTCTTCTCATCCAGCTCCTCGCGAATGAAATGATTCAATCATATTACATATATACATGTATTTATGTATTTCATTCTCTATCAAAAGAAAGAATATACTAATTTTTTTGATATTGAATTTGTTACATAGGTAGCTGTATATATAACTAGATAACTAGGCGTGTTTGTTTATATATAATGCTTCTTTCTTTTATAAAGATTTAGAAATTATTTTACTTTACCTCTATTGAATCACGCCAATAGTCATCCAATAAATGAAATTGTTCAATTAACTAAAAAGAAAGAAAGGGTTCGCGGGCGAATATTGACTCTTTCCTCCTTCATTTGTAGGGTCAATTCATGACCCTTCAGAAGAAATCCATTTTTTTTGGTTCATTCCGCCATCCTACCCAATGAATCATTAGGATTGATTTGTTTTCAAGAAAATCCTATGTAGTCACAGGTTCCATCGTTCCCATAGCTTCTCCATTAATGCTTAGGCCTGAACTCTGCAATGGAGCTCTCAACAAAATCTGTTATTTGTTTCCGAGTCAATCTCCTCAGTTTTTCTTAACCCGAAGCTCAATTAAATTATTCTCTATTTTCTATTTTTTATATTATAGATTTTTCTATCTTTGATATTTGATATCTTATTATTTCTTTATCTATTTCTATCTTATTAGATACATAATAGACTATATTATACATATTTATTAGATTATTTAGATTCTTATTTTAATTTAATTTCTTTTATTATATTTATTCTATTTTCTTCTATGTTTCTATTTTATTTCTATTTTTTATTTGTATATTTCTTATTATATTGGAATTGTATATTTTGTATTTTTATTGTATATTGATGTTGATGCTTTATAACACTGCCTTTTTTATGGGGTAATTCTTCATAAACCATACATATGGGAATCATATATCATTGAGATCTTTCTTCTCTCTTTCTATCATCCTTCCATTTTTCCACATCCCTTTTTTTTCACAATTCATAATCATATTTCTTTTTTATGAAAAGAATTTCAGTTGCTACAACTATATGATCGATTCAGTCATATAGTGACTGTTTCTTGGGATCTCGACAATACGAAGCAATAAGTTGGTTATTAGTTTTGAGTTTATTTAGTTTTGATAGTTACTAAGTTTATAGTGGGGTCAGCTTGTTTTTTTTTCAATCTCAATTCTCAACTCTAAATAAAAAACTAACGAGTCACACACTGAGCATAGCAATTATACTAAAATCTAAATTAAATTAAAGGGTAAATCAAATTTTTATTTAACCTTATAGAATTATAATTGTTCGTTTTTCTTTGATTAAGAAAAAATAAAAA